AATAGGGATTGTTATTCCATATATTTTGATATTGAAAATCAATTTTTTGAGATTGACAATGATCATTCGTTTCTGAGTGGACTGGAAATTTCTTTTTATAGTTATCGAAGTTCGAGTTATTCTAATAATGGATCTACTAGGAAAGATCCCCGATATCATACTTTGATGTATGATACTAAAGATAGCTGGAATACTCACATTAATAATTGTGTTGACAATTATCTTTGTTCTCAAATCGATATTGATAGTTACATTTACAGTTCCATTTGTCGTGAAGGTGGAAATAGTAGTGAAAAGAGGAGTTCCAGTCTAAGACCTATCACAAATGATCTTGATTTAACTATAAGAGAAAGATCTAATGATCTCCGTATAACTCAAAAATACAGGCATCTGTGGGTTCAGTGCGAAAATTGTTATGGATTAAATTATAAGAAATTTTTTAAGTCAAAAATGAATATTTGTGAACAATGTGGGTCTCATTTGAAAATGAGTAGTTCAGATAGAATTGAACTTTCGATTGATCCGGGCACTTGGAATCCTATGGATGAAGAGATGATCTCTCTAGATCCCATTGACTTTCATTCAGAGGAGGAACCTTATAAAGATCGTATTGATTCTTATCAAAGAAAGACAGGATTAACCGAGGCTGTTCAAACTGGTACTGGTCAACTAAATAATATTCCCGTAGCAATTGGGGTTATGGATTTTATGTTTATGGGAGGTAGTATGGGATCCGTAGTAGGCGAGAAAATTACACGTTTGATCGAGTATGCTACCAATCAATTTTTACCTCTTATTCTAGTGTGTGCTTCTGGAGGAGCACGCATGCAAGAGGGAAGTTTGAGCTTGATGCAAATGGCTAAAATTTCTTCTGCTTTATTTGATTATCAATTAAATAAAAAATTATTTTATGTATCAATCCTTACATCTCCTACTACTGGTGGAGTGACAGCAAGTTTTGGTATGTTAGGAGATATAATTATTTCTGAACCCAACGCTTACATTGCATTTGCGGGTAAAAGAGTAATAGAACAAACATTGAATAAGACAGTACCTGAAGGTTCACAAGCGGCTGAATATTTATTCCATAAGGGCTTATTCGATCCAATCGTACCCCGTAATCTTTTAAAAGGCGTTCTTAGTGAGTTATTGCAGTTCCACGCTTTCTTTCCTTTGAATGAAAATGAAATCAACAAGTAGACTTTTTCTCTTTTTCTTTTTCATCGCTATCACTGATTACTAAACAGTATAAACCTCTATAACATAAAAGAGCACTCTTTTTTCCGCAAAATCAAATAAAGCAAGAAGGCAAATAAACTGAAATCCGAATTATAATGATTATAAGATATCTTTATAACGGGTACAAATATTAAATCGAGGTATTCATTCTATGACAACTTTCACCAGCATACCCTCTATTTTTGTGCCTTTGGTAGGCCTAGTTGTTCCGGCAATTGCAATGGCTTCTTTATCTCTTCATGTTCAAAGAAACAAGATTTTTTAGATATGATGGATCCTCTTCTTTGTATTTCTTTTTCAAAACTTAGACTTGGATCATAACACAGATATATATTTTGTAGACTATGGGATAACATGGTACTTCCTCCGAAGATAAAGGACACATAACCGAAAGAGTTCTTAATGCGTGCGTAAACATGAAGATATATGTCTAAATCAATTACATCTATTTGAAAATGTAGCAGTAGTGGTATCAGGGCGGGTGACTGAAAGAAAAGGAAAAAGGAATTCGATGAGTTACTCTTAAGAGTTCACGTCCGAGAGTACTAGTTGATGAGCGTTACTTCGGAAATTGAAAAAAAAAGCAGAGTCAAAGCCCTTTTGGTTATTCTCCCAATTCCAATAAAATACAACATGAATTGTCGATCAGAACGTATATGGATAGAACTTATAGCAGGGTCTCGAAAAACAAGTAATTTCTGCTGGGCCTTTATCCTGTTTTTTGGTTCATTAGGGTTCTTATTGGTTGGAACTTCTAGTTATCTTGGCCGGAATTTAATATCTTTATTTCCTTCTGAACAAATCATTTTTTTTCCACAAGGGATCGTGATGTCTTTCTACGGGATTGCAGGGCTCTTTATTAGCTCCTACTTGTGGTGCACGATTTCGTGGAATGTGGGTAGTGGTTACGATCTATTCGATAAAAAGGAAGGAATAGTGTGTATTTTTCGTTGGGGATTTCCTGGAAAAAATCGTCGTATCTTCCTCCGATTCTTTATGAAAGATATTCAGTCCCTCAGAATAGAAGTTAAAGAGGGTATTTATGCTCGTCGTGTCCTTTATATGGAAATTCGAGGTCAGGGGGCCATTCCGTTGACTCGTACTGATGAGAATTTGACTCCACAAGAAATTGAGCAAAAAGCGGGCGAATTGGCTTATTTCTTGCGTGTACCAATTGAAGTATTTTGAAATGAATTAAAGACTTTTTTTTATTTTCTATTTTGAGAGTTTGTGAGATAAGGGATCTCTTTCATCTCGAAATACGAATAATATTTAATATTCATTGGTTAAAGCAGCCTCTTGGGGTGGGGTGTATTCATTGAAAAGATGTAATTGCTTCGAATTGGAGCAATTGAACTGTCCTAGAAACAGCAATTGAACTGTCCTAGAAACATTGTTTCCTCATTCGACTTTCAAATGTACTTTGATTCAAAAGTCAATTTATTAATTCTTTCTAAATCTAAATTCAAAAGAAAAGGCTAGCCACTGAATCAAAAACAAAATGGGGATAGATTCATAGTCTCGCTACTTTGTAAGAAAAGGAATAAAACTTATGTTTGCTAGAACTATTAGATTGTATAGAATTGACGACGTGGGTTGATTAAAAATTCACAGACGAAAAATGGAAAAAAAGAAAGCGTTTACTCTCCTTTTATATCTTGCATCTATAGTCTTTTTGCCCTGGTGGGTCTCTTTCTCATTTCAAAAAAATCTAGAATCTTGGGTTACTAATTGGTGGAATACTAGGGAATTCGAAACTTTTTTGAACGATCTTCAGGAAAAAACTATTCTTGAAAAATTCATAGAATTAGACGAGCTCTTCCTCTTGGAAGAAATGATAAAGGAATACCCGGAAACACATTTACAAAAGCTGGTGGGAATCCACAAAGAAACGATCCAATTGATCAAGATGCATAACGAAGGCCATATCCATAAGATTCTCCAGTTCTCGACAAATATAATATATTTCCTTGTTTTAAGTGGTTATTCTATTCTCGGTAATCAAGAACTTGTTTTTCTTAATTCTTGGTTTCAAGAATTCCTATATAATTTAAGCGACACAATAAAAGCATTTTCTATTCTTTTATTAACGGATTTATGTCTAGGATTTCATTCGCCCCACGGCTGGGAACTATTGATTGGTTCTATTTACAAAGATTTTGGATTTGCTCATTCTGAGCAAATTATATCTGGTCTTGTTTCCACTTTTCCAGTTATATTAGATACAATTTTTAAATATTGGATCTTCCGCTATTTAAATCGTCTATCTCCCTCACTTGTAGTGATTTATCATTCAATGAATGACTGAAAAAGAATCCACTGATCCAATTCTACTCTTTGTGATTTTGTACATAAGCAAAACGTCCAAAATCATACTTCTTTTTTTATCCCCATCCAGGGGATTTTGATTCTTCTTATATTCCATATTCCAGTAGAATTATTTCATTTCAGTAAATAGCAGAATCTTGGATAGGGAACCATATTAGCGACCTACCTCATTTTATTGTATAAATTTTTGGAATCAACCATTGGACCATGCAAACTAGAAATAACCTTTCTTGGATAAAGGAAGAGATTACTCGATCCGTTTCCGTATTGCTCATTATTATATATATAATGACTGGGGCATCCATTTCAAATGCGTATCCCATTTTTGCACAGCAGGGTTATGAAAATCCACGAGAAGCCACTGGACGTATTGTATGCGCCAATTGCCATTTAGCAAATAAACCCGTGGATATTGAGGTTCCGCAAGCGGTACTTCCTGATACTGTATTTGAGGCAGTTGTTCGAATTCCTTATGATAAGCAACTTAAACAAGTTCTTGCTAATGGCAAAAAAGGGGCCTTGAATGTGGGGGCTGTTCTTATTTTACCGGAGGGGTTTGAATTAGCCCCCCCTGATCGTATTTCGCCTGAGATAAAAGAAAAGATGGGTAATCTTTCTTTTCAGAGTTACCGACCTACTAAAAAAAATATTCTTGTGATAGGTCCTGTTCCTGGTCAAAAATATAGTGAAATTGCCTTTCCTATTCTTTCCCCCGACCCCGCTACTAAGAAGGATGTTCACTTCCTAAAATATCCCATATATGTAGGTGGAAACCGAGGAAGGGGTCAGATTTATCCTGATGGGAGCAAGAGTAATAATACAGTTTATAATGCTACAGCAGCGGGTAGAGTAAGCAAAATTATACGAAAAGAAAAAGGGGGGTACGAAATAATCATAGCGGATGCATCGGATGGACATCAAGTAGTTGATATTTTACCTCCAGGACCAGAACTTCTTGTTTCAGAAGGCGAATCTATCAAACTGGATCAGCCATTAACGAGTAATCCTAATGTGGGTGGATTTGGTCAGGGGGATGCGGAAATAGTACTTCAAGACCCATTACGTGTCCAAGGTCTTTTGTTCTTCTTCGCATCGGTTATTTTGGCACAAATCTTTTTGGTTTTGAAAAAGAAACAGTTTGAGAAGGTTCAATTGTCCGAAATGAATTTCTAGATTTACGGATTTAGTAAACAAGTTCGTAAAAAGAAGAAAGCTTTTCTTTATCATTTATAGAACGTAGTCAAAGAATACCGTATCAACTTTGATGGAATACTAAAATAGAAAAAGAAAGGTTCTATTAAGATAAAAGAAGACAAAAGAAGGGGTTTGCATGATATTGGATCCACAGAACTTTCCAGAATTATCAGTTCTATAAAAACTATCAGAATTCTAATAACTATCTATTTATATATATGTATATATAGTATGGTTGT